TAAAATTAGAATGAACGAGAAAGATAACGAATTTTGAACCGCTAACGAAATGCGAAAGTAGGATAAATAATTAGGGAATCAAATGGGCCTTTTTGGGGATAGAGGGACTTGAACCCTCACGATTTTTAAAGTCGACGGATTTTCCTCTTACTATAAATTTCATTGTTGTCGATATTGACATGTAGAATGGGACTCTATCTTTATTCTCGTCCGATTAATCCATTCTTCAAAAGATCTATCAGATTTTGATGGAGTAAATGATTTGATCAATGAATATTTGATTCTTTTTTCAACTTAATAATTGATTTACAACAATTCTTTAATTTTTCATGAAAATTAAAAGAAATACAGATTTGGATTGTCATTAATCATTTGAAGATAGTATTTCAGTACGTATACGTATATATGTTTATTCTTCATCCTTTCTGGAGTGATTCCTTTACTAACGCACCGCAGCCAACTCCATTTGTTAGAACAGCTTCCATTGAGTCTCTGCACCTATCCTTTTTTATTATCGCCTTCTGAACCCTTGTTTGTTTTCAGAAAACCGGATTTGGCTCAGGATTGCCCATTTTTAATTCCAGGGTTTCTCTGAATTTGAAAATTATCACTTGGTAGGTTTCCATACCAAGGCTCAATTCAATTAAGTCCGTAGCGTCTACCAATTTCGCCATATCCCCCCTTTTGGTTTGTGATTAGGATTTCATTCTGATACCCTTTTCCTTTTTATTTCATTTATATTATGATATGATGGAACTGTTTAATTCATTAGATAGCGGTTCGCATATTGAAAACTGTTTTCTTATATTTGGATTTCTTGTCTATCTTCTTTCATCTCTCTCGGAAAATCATAATTGATCCAATTAGAAAAGATTCTATTTTTTCTCTATCCACAAATCAATATATAATATTGATGGATACATATCACATATATAGTATACTTAATATACTATGATATTATATATAATATTATTATATATAAATGTATAGTATTATTACACCTATAATTATAATATAATTAATATAATTCTGCTTAATATATATATTTTACATTTCTTTCCCTATATTATATCGTTTTTAGCGTACAATCTTGAATACTTGAACGGTCAATTCTTTTGTTTTCGTCTTAGCTCTTATCTTTGCGAACTACAAATAACTAAAAGGAAATATATTTAATATTATATTAAATGATTTAATATAATATTAATGCCCAGAACGAATCTAATGGCTATAACTAAATAATTAATTCCTTTTTTTTGAATAATTAAATTTAGAATGAAATTATTTCGAATATTTTTCGAATATTATAATGTATAATCTTAATTAATGTAATTAATATGGATTAATTATATTCTATCTATATCGAATACTAGAATAAGATTATACTTTAATTAGTAAGTTATAATAATTTAATTACTAGATTCTCTTTAACTTTAAAATTCTAAATAGATAAGATAGAAAATATTTAATGTAATAAAAATGTAATAAAATTAATAGTTTAGTTTATATACTAATTTAATAGTAATAAAATAAATAATAAAATATTTAAATTTTAATATTAAAGAAATAGAATTCAATTAGTAAAAAAAAAAAGAATTTTGAATTTCAAATATAATATCATTTAAATTCAAAAAGAATCTTACTATCTAATTAAGCTAATTAAGATATTGATTATTGATAATCATATATTTGCATTTGCTATCATAAATAGATCAAAATTATATATTGCTTATATATTGCTATTTTAATATATTACTTAATATATTAATCAGTATATTAATTGTTATATTCTATAATATTCAAATATCCGATATTTATTTGAAATTATATTATATAGTTTTTATATTAATATAAATTATTCTAGATTCCTAAATTCATAGTAATTGTGATAGAGTTAAGAGTGAACAATTAATAGCTAAGATTTAAGATTCCAGTAGTTTACTAAATTCCTATGTGTGTACAATTTATGTTATGCGAGCCCGCTTAGCTTAGAGGTTAGAGCATCGCATTTGTAATGCGAGGGTCATCGGTTCGACTCCGATAGCTGGCTTTTCTCCATATGTTTGATTTTTTTTTTACATAGTTGATAATATGAAATCAAAGAAATTGAAAAGGCTTCTTCCCCTTTCCCTTTTCCCAAAGGGCACCGATCCATTATCTCATAAGAACTTCCAATTATTAAAAAAATTGGAGGAGTTTGATCTATGTAGACCAAATCAATCACGAAAAGAACCCTTAAAAATAAAAAAAAAATTTATATTTTATATTAATTTTAATACTTTAAATACGATATATTATATATAATAGATATAATATATTAAGTTAAGGTCCGAATATTGATATACAACACAACTTATCTAATTATTCTTTCGAATTTTTCTTTGGAATACAATACTTCAATAAATTTCGATTAATTTATTATTTTGAATTTAAATTATATTTTTCATTTTTATATTTATCATTTAATATTTAGTTTAGTTTAATTTCATTTAGGTTTATG